TTTATTATATATAAAAATATTTATTTTTTAAATTCACATAATTATATTATATATTATTAATATTATCAAATTAATCATATTGTTAATTAATTAAATTATTATTTAATTAATAACTAATAAATAGTATATATTTTTTATAAAAATAAAATAAATTAATTATTTATTTAAATACTACCAGGTACAAATAATACAATAGATAAAATATTAGATATATGTAATCATTCGTTAGGCATAACCATAAATAAAAGAATAATTAAAGTTAATATAGAAATAGTTATACTTAAAGAACTAGATAAAGCAAATTTTGAATCAAAATATATTCTATTTACTTCTTTATCTTTTTGTAGTATTATAGCTGGTATTTTAAGATCTTTTAATTTACTAAAGTATGTATAAGAATGTCCATCAAAGAACATTGTTTTAACAATAAATAAGTAATAAACTGCACTAATAACACTAGTTAAAACTCCTATAAGTGTTAAGAAAATAAATCCTTCTTGTAAGGCAGCAGAGAATACCATCTGTTTTGCAAAGAATCCCATTAAAGGTGGAATACCTGCAAATGAGAATAAAGTTATAGATAAACTTAAAGCTAACATACTATTAATATGGAAATATCCTTTAAGTTGACTTATTAATTGTATAGGTGAGTTATTTTTATCAACTAAATTATTATGGTTAATATTTTTATCATTATAAGCATATAAACTATAACCTATAGCTACTAATAAAATAAAGGCATTTAAATTAGATAAACTATATTGTATTAAATAGAAAATAAATGATTGTATAGATTCAACACTATTTATAGTTAATGCTAACAACATGAAACCTAAATGAGAAATTGTACTGTAAGCAAATAATCTTTTAATTCTAAATTGAGTTAAACCTAAAATAGTTCCTATAATTAAAGATAATAAAGAACTTACTAATAAACTTGTAGTTCAAGAATATTGAGTAGTTATATAAATACTATTAGTATAATGAACTAATTGTAATAATAAAGTTAATATAGATATTTTAGCAATAATAGCTACAAAAGTTGTAACTATTGTAGGTATACCATCATAAACATCAGGAGATCAGAAATGGAATGGTGCAGCTGATATTTTAAATAAAAATCCTACAGATATTAATAATAAACAATATGGTATATATGTAGTTATTTCTTGTTCATCAACTATACCTGCTAAATTATTTATAAGATAAAAACTATCTAAATATGTAACACCTAGATTTGCATAAATTAATGCAATACCTAATAAAATAAAACAAGAAGATAATCCACCTAGTAAAAAATAAGTTAAACTAGCTGAAGTAGAAGATTCTGAATTTCTATACATAGCACATAATAAATATAATCCATAACTTTGTAATTCTATAGATAAGAAAATAGAAACTAAATCACTACTTGATATTAATAATACACTTCCTGTTATTATAAAAAATAACATTAATGTATATTCTAATATTGTGTATTGTTCTCCTTTTTTTAAAATAATATTAGATACAGTTAAATTTTTAATAAATTGTAATTTTGTAAATAATAATTTGTATAAACTCATATACTCATTAGATATAAGTTTTCTAGGATAAAATCCTGTCATATTCAATATCAATAGACTAATTATAAATATTAATATGTGAAATACTTGTGTTATAGAAGATGTGTAAAATAATCCACCAAATAACCCAATACCATTATCTAAATATGTTATAAATAAATTATTATAAGATAAATAGATACAATAAAATAATGCTATTATTCCAATTCTACTATATAGAATAGTAGTATCACGTCTAAAAGACAAAGCATTAGATAATAATAAACAGAATATTGAAGATAAAAGCATATAATATTCTAAAATAAATTTAAATTAAACAAATGACATAATAAACATATAATTAGCTAGATAATTTATTATTATTACTATTTAATAAAGCAAATAATGTAAATATAACTAAAATTAATAAATTATTATCATTATATGAAAAATATATTAAAGAAATATAGAATATTAAACCTATTAATATATATAAGGCATAAGTAGTAACAACACCTGTACTTAAATTACCTATACTATTACTTAAAGCTAATAATCCTTTTTCTAAACCATAAGGTCCTATTAATTCTACAGAACCTTTATCTAAACTTTTAGATGTTTGACCACCTAATTTAAGAACACCTTCTACAATATATTTATTATAAAATAATTCTATATAAAATCTTTGATTAAAGAAACTAAAGATATTATAACCTAATCTTGAGAATTTAAAATTAATAAGTAATTTAGGTAAGAATTCTGATAATAATACAGAAAGTATACTTAATGATACAGTAAATACAAATGGTAATAATTTAAAGAATGTAGGTACAGCAAATTCTGTATCTAACATTATTTCATGACTAGGATGAATAAATAAACTATTATCTGTAAAGAAACCAGTTCCTAATCCTATAAAAATATCTTTAGTTAAATATCCAAAGAATATTGAGAAAATAGCTAAAATAATTAATGGTATAGTCATAAACAAGTCACCTTCATGAGCATGTTTATAATTTACTAAAGGACCATTAGGATTAGCTAAGAAAGTTAGATATAATACTTTAGCTGAATAAAGTGTAGTAAACATAGCACCTATTGTAGCTACAAAATAAACTATAGTACTTGATAGATAATATTGTCCATATGCAGACTCAAGGATAAAATCTTTAGAATAGAATCCTGTCATAAAAGGTACAGCTACTAAACTTAATGAAGCTATTAACATAACTGAATATGTTAAAGGTAAGAATTCTCTTAAACCTCCATATTTTCTAAAATCTTGGTTATCTGCTACTGCATGTATAACTGAACCAGCACCTAAGAATAATAACGCTTTATAGAAAGCATGATTTACTAAATGGAATAAAGCTAAGTTATAACTTGATAAACCAACAGCTATTACCATCATACCTAATTGACTCATAGTTGAATAAGCAATAACTTTTTTAATATCTTGTTGGAATAAACCAATTAAAGAACTGAATACTGTAGTTATAGCACCTAATCATAAACAAAGTACTAATACTGTTGAACTATATTCTATTAAAGGTGATGATCTCATTAATAAATATACTCCTGCTGTAACCATAGTAGCGGCGTGTATTAAAGCAGACACAGGTGTTGGACCTTCCATAGCTTGTGGTAATCAAATATGTAAACCAACCTGTGAACTTTTAGCTGTAGCACCTATTAATAAACAAATACCAATAATTGTAATTATTGTTTCATTATAATAAGGTGCTAATGCAAATACTGTACTATAATCTATATTTCCAAAAGATCATAATATTGCAAACATACCTACAGTTAATAAACAATCACCTACTCTATTAGTTAATAATGCAGATAAAGAACTTTGATTTGCTGCTATTCTAGTAAATCAAAAATTTACTAAAAGATATGAACAAACACCTACACCTTCTCAACCTACAAACATTATTAAATAATTATTTCCTGTTACAAGTATAATCATCATAAAAGTGAATAAACTTAAATAACTGAAAAATCTTTGATTATGTGGATCATGACTCATGTAACTTATAGAATATACGTGTACTAAACTAGATACTATTAATACAGGTAATAACATTGAAACTGTTAATGAATCAAATCTGAAATTTCATAACACATATAATGATTCTACATCAACTCATCTTGCAACATTTATTGTTACAGGTATATTGTTAAAACCTACTTCAAAAAAAGCTAATATAGCTAAAAATGTTGTTGTTATTACTGAAGTACATGTTATTATATGTGCTCCTCTTACTCCAACCTTTCTTCCAAAGAAACCTGAAATTATTGAACCTAATAAAGGTAAAATTATCAATGTTAAATACATTATTTATATTGTATTGATATACTTCCTCTTAATCTATAATATGCTACTAAAATTCCTAAACCTATTGCAGATTCTGCTCCTGCTATTGTTATAATATATATAGCAAATGTTTGTCCTAATATATCATCAAAACTAAGTGAACTTATTAATATTAAAAATGTTATAGATAATAACATAATTTCTATTGAAATTAACATTAGTATGATGTTTTTTCTATTTAACACAAAACCTAATATCCCTATTAAGAATAAAAAGATTGAAAAATTCATTGTATAATAATTTTTATTTTGATTTATCTATACTATAACTTATATGATCTAAACCTTATATAAGTTTAAACCATTATAAAGTATAACTATCTTGTTATATTTGCAATATACCTTACATTGCAATATACCTTATTAGTTTTTTTACAAAAACTAAGATATAAACGTGTATAAGATTTGAACTTATATTATCGTGTCCGTAGCACGAGATTCTACCATTGAATTAACACGCTTATAATTTGTATTAATTAATACAAATTATAATTATTATTATAGAATAATTTGTAATTATTACAAATTATTATTATAATATAATGATCTAATCCTGTGTAGTCTTTTATACCATAAAATATAAAAAAATATTTATCAAATACACTCTCTATATCCACTTTCCAACAACATCACCATTACTATTACGTTGATAATAATCACTAATAATAGCTAAATATGTATGAAAATCAGAAGGTGGACCAGGAGGTCTACCTGAACCTTGTGAACTTAGTGAATCAGGTGAACCTGATAACGGTATTTTTGGTACAAAACTAACTGAATTAGGTTTAGGTGATCAGTTATTTATAATTAATTCATTTTCAATATAATTCATTAAGGAAAAATATAAATAACTTTCACAACCTAAATTATTATAAGAGATAAAATTGAATAATAAAAATAATAATGCATAAAATATCCGAGATATCAAAATAATAGAAAAAATTTTATAATTATTAATTATTAAGTAATTTTGTATTATTATTATTCTTATTATAATTATCCTTTTAATTTTAGTAGTAAACGATAAATTTTCGTTTATATTTTTATTGACTAATGTCATAATATACTATTTATAAGTGTTCAACCCTTTAAGTAAGGTAACCTTAACTAATACAGAATTACATAAAGTAAAACAACTTTAACAAATAAAAAATTATATAATATATATATAATAAAATATTATTGTATTTTATTATATTATCATGTTTAATAATAACTAACCTTCCATTTGATCTCTTAATCATAATAAGAAGTCTTTAATAGACACTGATTGAATTGCAATAGGCATAGAACTATGTAAAATACCACAGATTTCTGAACATTGTCCAAAGAATGTTCCTGGACGATTTACATAAACAGATGCTTGGTTTAATCTACCAGGGTATGCATCTGCTTTAATACCTAAAGATGGACAAGCATAAGAATGTATAACATCAGCAGCTGAAATTACAAATCTTGTATGAGTTAACTCTGGTATAATTACTCTATTATCAACTTCTAACATTCTAAATTGACCATCTTCTAAATCACTTTCTGGAACTATGTAAGAATCAAACTCAATAAATTCGTTATCTTCATTTGTAAAATCAGGATATTGGTAACTTCAATATCATTGATGACCTTCAGCATAAACAACTAATGAAGGATCCATAACTTCATCCATTAAATATAATAATTTGAATGAAGGGAATGCGATTAATATTAATATAAATGCAGGTGTAATAGTTCAAATTAATTCTATTAAAGTACCATGATTCATATATTTATGTGCTATAGGTGATTTTGTAGCTACAAAATTTCTTATTACAGTTATCATTATTCATGTAACTGTGAATAAAATAATAGCTAAATAAAACATAATATTATTATGTAATTCTTCTATTCCTTCCATTTGAGGTGATGCACTATCTTGGAAGAATATTCCTCAAGGAGTTGGAGCATCTAATAGTAAATGTCCTTTTAATATATCTAAAAGCATTTTTATATCTATATTATTTATTCATTTATTTTTATTACTAGTCCATAATCTTAAATCATGGTAATTACCATGAAAACTAAATCAACTTAATTAAGTTTTATCTATTTAACTATAAATTAAAGAATAACCATTTCAAGATTTATAATTAAAATTAAATACTTGTCTACTTTCAATTTTTAAAGCATTTTTACCTAACTCAAAGGCAAAACCTAAAGTTAATACAAGGAAAAATACTAACATTATTACTAAACCATATATACCATTTGTATATGCACTTACCACATAAGGGTAAACTAATAATATTTCTAAATCAAATAATAAAAATAATAGAGCAAATATAAAGAAAGATATACTGAATTGTGTTCTATTCTGTCCTAAGAAAGAATGAAAACCACATTCAAAAGCACTATCTTTTTCTTGATATGGGTTATGAGGAGAAAGAATTAAATTAACCGCTAACAAAATTATTGCTAGTACTGGTATTAAAAATAAGAAAAAAGTTGTTGTTGTCATAATATACAAACATATTTGTTTTTGCTTAATTAATTGAGAACTACTGTTATTAAATAAATATATAATTATTTAAAATAAATTACTAATTTTTAAAAGTATAATAAAAAATATATATATTTTTTTTGCAAATATAAATTCATATATAATATGAAAAAAAAAAAAAAATTAAAAATAAAAGAATATAAATATAAAAATAATTCTTTTTTTTACTAAATAAAATATTAATTAATATAAATATATTAAACGTCATTACTAGTAAAAATTAATAAGGGTGTAATAAATAATAAAATTTTAGATAATTTTATTACTATATTAACACTTAAATAGACCTTTTAGGTGTATTTCCTTTTTTCATCATATTGTTATCTAGATGTTTTATATTGATATAAAACTAAGGGAGTAATGACGATTTTTATTGATAACAATAAGGTTTACTATAAATTTGTATTATGTAAAACTAGTCCTTACCCTTAAAGAAAAAGAAAAAGACAAAGATGATAGGAGACAAAAATAGCAGAGAAACATAGTAGATATATAGAGACTTTTAAAAGAAATATTTTATCTATCAAAAAAATTTTTTTTTTAGTAGTGTTATATCAATCATTTTTATACTAAAAAGGTTTTGATTAAATAAAAATTATATATTAAGCAACATATAATAATAAGAAAGCCATCATTAATGCGAATAATCCAGTAGCTTCAGCAAAAGCGAAACCTAAGATAGCATATGAGAATAATTGTCCTCTTAATGAAGGATTTCTAGCGACACCTAGTATTAATGCACCGAATACAACACCGATACCTACACCAGCACCGATTAATCCTGTTGTAGCCAATCCTGTACCAATAATTTTAGCAGCTTGTAGCATTTTAGAATAAATATTAGTGTTCAACCCTTTAAGTAAGGTAACCTTAACTAATATAGAATTACATACAACATACATCCTACACACAATTAATCAATGTATTGATTAAGTTTATAACATCAACACACTGATCAATGGAAGGTTCTGTTACCATTGCATGTTTTACGTCTATATTAGTTAAGTTTTCATTTATTTGTTGAAGTAATTTTTTTAAATAATCTAAATGCTGACCAGTCTCATATATTTTATCTGCCACATCGCTTATTTGATCTCTTTCAAAGTTAGTTAAGATTTCTTTTATTGATTTTTCACCTGTATTTTCATCAATATAACCTATAAATTTATCTTTAATTATTAACTCAGGGTTTTTAGCTATATAATTCTCAGGTTCATAATAAGAAATGTCATTACCTAAAATTTTAACACAACCATTTGCTGAATGTTTAAATGTTAATGTTAAAATAGCCCCATTTGTATCACATCAATCTGATAAATAATCCAGTTTTTTATAAAAATATTCAGTTTCTGCATTAATTTCTTCTTGAGCTTCAAGTATTTCATTTTGTTTAGCTTTAATTATTCTATTTAATCCACTCAAAGGATCAGTTGCTGATTGTAAAGGTAAACTTGCAAAACCATGAGGTTTAGGAGGACTAATTAAACATAATCCAATAATTTTAGCCGCTTGTAGGATTTTAGGAATTTGTACCATTTTAGAATAAATATTAGTGTTCAACCCTTTAAGTAAGGTAACCTTAACTAATAAAGAATTACATATAATATACACCTTACATACAATTAATCAATGAATTTATTAAATTTATAACTTAAACACACTGATCAATGGAAGGTTCTGTTACCATTGCATGTTTTACGTCTATATTAATTAAATATTTATTACAATCGCAAAGTAATAATTTTATAGATTCGTTTTCATTGTTTAAATTATTCCATTCGAGTTAATTCCTAATTGTAAAGGTAAGCTTACAAAACCATGAGGTTTAGGTGGACTAATTGTTCCACTAATTTTAGCAGCTTATACAACAGCATCAATTAATCCTGTTGTAGCTAATCTTGTTTTAATAATTTTAGCGGCTTATAGCATTTTATATTTAATATTTAATATTTTGTGTTCAACCCTTTAAGTAAGGTAACCTTAACTAATAAAGAATTACATATAATATACACCTTATATACTATTAATCAATGAATTTATTAAATTTATAATTTAAACACACTGATCAATTGAAGGTTCAGTTAATTGATCAATTGAAGGTTCAGTTTATTGATCAACTTATTTTTGAGCATCAAGTATTTCCTTTTAATGAACTCTAACTTGTGCTAATATTCCACCCATGGGATCATTTTATGATTGTAAAGGTAAGCTTGCAAAAGCATGAGGTTTAGGAGGACTAGTTAAACATCATTCTAATGAACTATTATTTCTAGTGAATAATACTTGGAATGTATCACTAAATAATTGTGGAGTTAATCAAGGATATCTTGAAACTGCTTTACCTTCTGTTAATTGTTTGTAAATAATTGTTAAGAAATATCATGTAGCTACAACACTAATAATAGAACCTATACTACTTAATAAGTTTCAACCGTAGAAAGCATCAGGATAATCACTAATTCTTCTAGGCATACCTTGTAAACCTAAGAAGTGTTGTGGGAAGAATGTTAAATTAACACCTACAAATAAGATTCAGAAGTGTACTTTAGCTGCGAAGTGATCATAAGATAAACCTAATAATTTAGGTATTCAGAAGTATCAACCACTAAATAATGCAAACACAGCACCCATAGATAAAACATAATGGAAATGAGCAACAACATAGTAAGTATCATGGAAAGCAACATCAAGTGATGCATTAGCTAAAACAACACCACTCAATCCACCAATAGTGAATAATACAACAAATCCTAATGCAAATAACATAGGAGGTGTTAAGTGTAATGAACCACCATAACATGTAGCTAATCAACTGAATATTTTAATTCCAGTAGGTACTGCAATAATTAAAGTAGCAGCTGTGAAATAAGCTCTTGTATCAACATCTAAACCAACTGTATACATGTGATGACTTCAAACTAAGAAACCTAAAACACCAATAGACATCATAGCATAAACCATACCTAAGTAACCAAATACATTTTTACCAGATCCCGCTGCAATAACTGTACTAATAATACCAAATCCTGGTATAATTAAGATATAAACTTCAGGATGTCCGAAGAATCAGAAAAGATGTTGGAATAAAATAGGATCACCACCTCCAGCTACTTCAAAGAATGAAGTGTTAAAGTTTCTATCAGTTAAAACCATAGTAATACCACCAGCTAATACAGGTAATGATAATAATAATAACACAGCTGTTATTATTACAGCTCAACCAAATAAAGCTAATTTATGTAAACGTATACCTGGACTTCTCATATTTAAAATAGTTGTAATGAAATTCATTGCACCAAGCATACTACTAATTCCACTTAAATGTAAACCAAATATTGCCAAATCAACACTAGGTCCACTGTGTGATTGAATTCCTGATAAAGGTGGGTATAATGTTCATCCTGTTCCTGCACCATTTTCTATTGTTGCAGAGAATACGAATAATAATAAACTAGGTACTAATAACCAGAAACTAATGTTATTTAATCTAGGGAATCTTTAAATTTTGTATATTAGAATGGACTATTTTTTAAAGAATATATTAATAATGGCGTAATCTTTACAGTATATAATTTATGATATCCAGTATCTAGATTTAATTCTAATTCATTATATGAACTAGTTAAAATGAATTTATAATCTAAAATATGACCTAGCAATCTTTCTCTAGCTATTTTATCTATAATACTATCAGTATTAAAAACATCTCCAACTCTTAAATCTGGATATCTACTTGGTACAAATCTTTGATATAGCTGTGCTTTACATTCTATTAATTCACCTAATTGTCTATCACACATAGGAGGTCTATTGCCTAAAGGATTGTATGGTTTAGTGTATATATCATATATACTATATTGTCAGATATCCTCTTTTTTTCTTTTTTTATTTTGATCGTCTATACCAATTATGGCTCCACCTTCTGGATTAGTATTACCACCTTGGTTATTTCCAGGATCACCACCTCCAAATCAAAAAAAATAATTTCCTTCATCACCACTACTCATATTAAGAGTACTTACATCTATATTAAAAGTACTTACATTTATATTAAGAGTACTTGCATCTATATTAATTTCATCTGACCATATATCTAAACTAAATAAATATAGATAATAAAAATCAAAGCATGATAATATACTTGCTATTATGCAAATAAAATATCAAATAATAATATTATTTTGACATGTAAATAAAATTACATTAGATAAAATATAAATAAATTTTTTTACCTTTAGAAATCATAACATATAAAATAAGTAATTTCTTACTCAAATGGACTATATCTTCATCCATTATATATATATTATAATGGAGCTTCGCGTGTAGTCTCTGAGGATCCTACTAGGATATTATATAAAAATTTATATCCGTTGGTTTCCTGCATATTCTTCCCATGTATACATAAGTGTTACGACTAATTCAGTTGAAAATACAACTTTAGAAGTTTATAACTCCAATTAGGTGTCTATGTATCTGTTGACTGGAAAATTAATTCCAAATTCGAGAAATTCCATGCATATAGCGAAGTAATAATTAAAAAGTTTACACTTTTTAACGGCATTCCTAGTATAGGATTTTAATAATTAAATATTATAGTAATGTAATATATACATATATATTATTATAAAGATAGTAAATTTAAGTGATTTCAATTAAATAGTGTTCTTTTTCTATTCATTTTATTTCTTACAAATTCTGCTTTATTTATACCTTGTTCTGTATAATGTTTATTTTCAAATATTAATAATACTATTTCTTTTCAATCTTTATAATCTAAATACTTACTTGAAAATAAAGGATATTTTTCTAAATAATTTACTATTAAATTTAAAGACATTATACTTGAAACTGTTAAAATATAGTATTCATTACCTGTTGATTTTTGTTTTCTTGTTAATAAACTACAATTAAGAAAATTAGATATATCAGTAAAAACTTTTAAATAACTATTTTTAGTTATAGGATCTAATATTCTTTCTTCAATTCTTAATCTACAAGATATTTTTCTTTTTTTTATACCATTTTTTAATTTAGTATGTTGTATAGAAAAACTTCCATTTGAATCAATAAATCCACTTAATCAACTATCTTCAGATAAAGAGCTATTTTTTAAAGGTAATTTAATTATATTAGTCTTATGATTTTTATTTAATCAATCTATTAAATTATAAAGTAGATGTATTTTTGGTGTTCTTAATTCACCATTTAATAATTCAACTACTTTTTTTAAACCTATTACAGATGAAACAACTAATACACAAGCGTCATTTTTTAATTCATATCTTAAATCTCCCCATTTTATTAAATCTACTAATTTTTTAGCTAATGGTTGATTTTTCATATTAAAAGTTATATAAAATCTTGGATTGTGTTTCTTTTTACTAGATTTTTTAATACTAATATGTCCATTTCCTTCAAATAAACCAGCTAAATATCCCTTAAATTTATTTTTTAAATCATTACTATAATATCTAATATTAAACCTATGGAGATCCATTTCTTTTTTTTCTTTTGCCATATCTGGACCTCCTACTAATAAAGGTAATAAGAAATTACCAAAACCTCCAATTAAAGCAGGCATAACCATGAAGAAAATCATCATAATAGCGTGAGCTGTTATTATACTATTGTATAATTGGTTATCTGAAATATATTGAACACCTGGTCCTGATAATTCTAATCTTATAAGTACAGAAAATGCTGTACCCAATAAACCTGAGAATAATGCAAAGATTAAGTATAAAGTACCAATGTCTTTAGCATTAGATGATAAATATCATCTTTCTTGTCATTCTGAAGGTTGTTTTAAAGTTATAAATGAAGTACTCTTTTGAGTATTTATTGTGGCTATATCTTCTTTTTTAGTTGAAGTTGAAAAAGCTCTTCCAAATAAAATATTATGTTTTGTTAACAGATCTAACAAAAAACAATTAAATGTTGTTCTTCGTGAAAACGAATTTGAATTTATGTGAATAACTTAACCTTATGATCAAGTTATTTAGGGAGGGTACCTAGAATCGAACTAGGATATACTATGCCACATACAGCTGTTCTACCATTGAACTATACCCACCTTCATATATGAATATGAAAATTTTTTTTATTATATAAAATATTTATTTACCTATTTTATTAGCTACATTATCAATAATTTTGATATATTTTTCATAAGTTGTAAAATCAATATTACCCCATGCCTTTTTACACATAGAACTAGCCATCGAAAGATTTCCCTTAACACGTCCTGACTCTATTAATACTTTTCTTCTTTCCATATACTCAAAAACAGCAGCAAAACCTTCATCATCTCCAGAATATTTATAACTTCCAAATGGCCGCTTATTCCATGTACAATAATAAATATCTGTAAGTTTTCCTCATTCTAAATCAGGATTATTTACTTTATATTTTTTATATTCAGAGTATAAACTAGGAAAAGTATCTTCTACTTGTTTCCTAGTACCTATAGGGTCGAAACTAACTTCATTTCTAACATACGAATCATACTTTACCATATAATGTCTATAAGAATTAGTATCCTCATCTTCCTTAGGAAAAAATAACTTAGGTTTATTTTCCTTCGGAGAGCTAGAATCTTCATTTCCAGATTTTCTTTTTTTAGAATTTTCATTATTTGGTAAGTTATTCATTTTAACTGAATAACCTTTTTGTCTATCAATAACTAAAATAAATAAAAGTATTATTAATAATATACTAAAAATAAATATTAATAATATATAACAATATCATAAATTATTATTTATAAAACTAGATAATATATTTTGTAAACCAATAAATAAATTATCAAAAAATAACGAAATATTAGTAAAGAGTGGATAAGACCCTGGTGATACCAAATAAAATGGATTAAATTGGATAGATTGATAGACCATTGTTTATTTTTTTTTTTTAGATAAGATTTCAATAGTAATTACAATTAAATTTTAATAAACAACAACATTTTTTTTTTTTGTTTTGTATATAAAGAGGCGACACAAGCACCCGACTTTATACGTGTAAAGCAACAGTTAAATTTAAATAAACAACATTTTGTTGTTTTGTATATAAAGAGGCGACATAAGCACCCGACTTTATATGTATAAAGCGACAGTTAAATTTAAACTAACTATAACTAATAGTATTAATAATTAATAATTAAATTTTAATTAGTAATTAATTAGTCATTTAAATTTAAACTAAACATAATTAATAGCATTAATGTTTATAAAATTTATATAGTTATTAATTAGTCGAAAGATAAACTCGAATTATCACTTTTAATTCATAAAATTATTCTTCTACCAATTAAACTATTTTCTTTTAAAACATTAACCTTACTTAATAAAGAATTTTCATAAATTTTTATAGGCTTAACTGTAGAATAATGAACAATTAAATTATTCCCTATAAATTTTATATTAATTTATTCTATTAGCCAAAGGAGAAAATCGAATTCTCATTCTTAATTCATGAAATTATTGTTCTACCATTAAACTACTTTGGCTCTTAAAATATAATTTAATTAAATATTAAATATAATTTTTTATTAAAAAATAAAAATTATGTTGGGGCGACTCGAACACCCAATAGTAAATACCAAAAATTTATGACTTACCGATTAGTCGACAACATATAATATGGGTAACAAGACTTGAACTTGTAAAGTTAAAACTATTCCGTCCTAAGCGGAACCTGGTTACCAAATTTCAGCATACCCATCTAATGCTCGAGATAAGACTTGAACTTATAACCTAATCATCTTCAGTGATCCGCTCTACCAATTGAGCTTCTCAAGCTATAAAATATAATAATGAAGTAACTATAAAAATGGAGTAATCAGGACTCGATCCTGAAATAACGATATGCAAAATCGCCGTTTTACCAGTTAAACTATAACCCCTATCCGAGAAACGATTCGAACGTTTACGACTTGCGTCACTTAAGCTTAAGTTAAGACTGTCTACCAATTCCAGCACTCGGATTATTTAAGACTAAAATGACTCGAACATTTACTCAAACCATCATGAGTGGTCCGCTTTACCTATTAAGCTATAGCCTTTGGTTGCGGGTTTAGGGATTGCACCTAAATATTATGGTCATGAGCCATCTATGTTACTATTACATCAACCCGCATATAAATAAGAAATAGGTAACTCGATAAGAAATAGGTGACTCGAACACCTGACCTTTCGCGTGTAAAGCGACAGCTCTACCAACTGAGCTAATTTCTTTCAACCCAAGGGAGATTTGAACTCCCGCACTAACAGTGAAAATGTTATGTCTTAACCAAACTTGACCATTGGGTCTTTATTTAATAGCCCAGTGCAAGTATCGCACTTGCTTCTACCGATTACAAAACGGTTGCATTACTTTTATGCTAACCAGGCTAAATTTAATTTATATGATATGTGAAATATTTAGTATTTTAATAATTAGTACTTTATGTCTAAAAATATTAAAATTAATACAACTAAAGCCTATTAATCGTTATATCCGAAGAGTTATAACAATTATACTCGTAGTGTTCTACTACGTTTAAAAGTATCCTAAAGTAAGCTTCGCGCTTAAATGCTTTCAGCACTTATCTTTAACTGACGTAGCCTTCCTGCCATGCCTATGTGAACAATTTACTTAAGTATAAGTAAACGATATATTATATAATATATAGCATAAACAACAGGTAAACCATAGGTCAATATACCCAACTCCTTTCGTACGAAGGGGCTATCTTTATTCTACTTTAATTCCCTCTAGAAGATAGAAACCATACTGTCTCACGACGTATTAAACCCAGCTCATGTAGCTCTTTAATCGACGAACAGTCGAACCCTTCATGATTTTTGCATTCATGTGGATGAGCTAAGCCGACATCGAGGTGCCAAACCGCGCACTCAATTTGTACTCTCTTGCGCAAATTAGCCTGTTCAATTTATGTTATCATAAAAGGTTTTCCTTTTATTTCCACTTTTCTCAAAATGGTTCAGACTATTTCATCATCTTTATTAATTATTTTATAGGAGGAGGAATGATTAAAAAAGTTAATTAAGTACCACTTACTCAACCTTTAACTCCAAAAGATCCAATACGAGATTTAGAATTTAATTTAGTATATTGTAAATTAGGTTTATAATTTCCTCTTATTACAGATGAAGGATAACCTTTAATAGAAGAATAGGCATTTACTAAATTACCTTTATATCTAACTTTATGTTGAGATCTTGAAGCAGTATAACGTCTAGTTAATCTACCTGCAGCTTCTATTCTAACACCTGATACTCTTTTATATTTAATATTATTTAATACTATTTTTTTAAGATATTTTGAACTTGTTTTATTTTCCTCTATTAAATTATTAAGTAAATTATTAGTAGTATCAAGATTATTTACAGTAAATAAATTATTTAATTCAAAGAAATATTTAGATCTTTCATTTAATTTAATTTTTTTAATTTTTGCTTTTCTTACTAAAGCTTTAAGATATTTTAATGGTTTTCTTTTTTTTCTTAATTTTAATACTAATGGTTGTGTAAAAATATCACTATTAAAATAAAAGTATTTTAAATTAATAATATTAAATTCTACATTTTTTTTATATATTTTTTTTATTAAATTAATTAAACCTTGTAAATATGAATTTTCAAATTTAGCTTTATTGATATAAAGTAATTGTTTATAAAACATATAGTATTTTAATCTTTTAAAAGATTTTATTATAAATTTTTTATAGTAAAAATTTTGAATTCTAGATATTTTTGAACTATAATTAGGTAAAATATTTGTTAATATTTTACTTTTTTCTTGTTGTTTTTTTAAAATATTCAATCCTATATTTCTTATTAATTGTAATTTTCTTACAAATTTAACTCTTTTAAATAATCTTATATATCTTTTTTTTAATTTTAATAAGTAATTAAGTTTTTGTCTATTATATACATATAATGTGATATTTACTTTATCATTAGTATGTTTAAATTCACCATCACTAACAAAGATTCTATTTGTAGATAATTTTCTTAATCTATGACGTAATCTTTCTTTTCTTAATTGTTTTTCAATTTTTCAATTGTATGAATTAAAATAACCTTTAATTAATTTCATTACTAATCTGCTTGCAACAGGTATTAAACTTAATGCATTTTTGTTATAAACATAAATACTATTTTTTCAATCTCTTACAGCAGGAACAAAATCTTTATTACGAATAACAACATTTAAATTATTTAATGATTTTTTCTTATATGTATTTTTTAATTTTGATTTTATAATATTTAACATATTTTATACATAAATTAAGATATTAATATAATTAAAAAATTAATTATATAATATTTAAGCTTGGTCAATAACCAAGTCTATTTCATTATTATTACAAAATAATAATAATAATTATACAAATAATATATTAATAATTAATAAAGATGTTGGGCGTTAAAAAAAGGATTATTGTTAGCAATACTCACCTTTTAGTCGTTGAACGTCCTTATTTTATTTTATTTTATAATATAGATAAATTTAGCAGTGATTAATACTGCTAATTGCTAAAATAAGTTTCGCTTCAAATACACTTAAATTATTTTAAGTTGTCTTTGAAATTTACCCAATATATTACCAATATTTTATAATATTGGAGGACTCACAGTTATAAATCCCTAGCGTAACTTTTTCTATAATCCAAGACCTTTCCTTAATGCATCTTGTGATCATATGCCCCGCTTACGCGACTGATAGACTTGTAGGTCAAACAGTAAAGCAAGATTTAGCCATTAAACTTTTAAAGTATAATTAATTATCATATTAATAAAGGTAAAAAATACAATATTAATATGAGAAAAAACTTTTAAATATTAAAGTTTAAAATACATCTATTCACCATATAGTTAAAATCTTACTTAAATAAAAAATACATATTGAATTTAATCTAACAATAACTGTATAATTATAAATATAATTATAACAAATTAAAATATTTGTAAAGAAATTTACAAATTTACAATATGAACTTTGGATATACCCAGGTACTTTTTGTGGGATCTGTGCCCCGCATAAACTGCCTTCTAATCCTCAAGAGCATATAATAGGAAACAAATAAAGGTGTTTCATTGCTATCAGACAACTACCTTATACACTCGAAATTATCCTAAATTTTCACTCTTGTAATTAGTAACAGTAAAGCTGCATAGGGTCTTCTCGTCTATCTAGAGGTAAACAGTATCTGCACTGCTATTCCAATTTCACTGAGACAATCATCGAGACAGCTGTTGTATCGTTAAGTCATTCATGCAGGACCGCATTTAACGGCCAAGGTATTTCGCTACCTTAGGACCCTCATAGGTAAGGCCGCCATTAATCGGGGTATCCTTCAAAACCTCAGTTAAAAACCAAGGTAAATCCGTTATCCAGCCGACATTGGGCAGACATCACACTCAATACTTTGATATTTTATCTTTGCAGAGTGCTGTGTTTTTATTAAACAGTCGTACAACATTATTTTATGTTTCCTCTTATCCTTAATTTAATTAAATCATACCTGTAAGGTATGTTAAACTAATGATAATGGCCCTCCTTATCCCGAAGTTACGGTAGTCAATTTGCCGAGTTCCTTAATGATTGTTCACTCAAACGCCTTTGTATTCTCTACTTGCTTACTTGTGATAGTATCTAGGTACGGTATATAGAAAAACCTTATTATATTTACATTATATATTTGTATAATAGTCTTAATATATACAATAATGTAAAATATAAAAATAAAATATATCTTTTTTTTTTTTATAAAACTCTATTACATTCTATTTAAACTATGTAATCTTGAAAACTTGTAACAAGAAATTAGATAGTAAATACAATATAACATATTGAGCTTTATTCATAAGACTATTAGTTTACATATATTTTATTTTAAGTAAAAAATTTTCCAGAACCTTTATTACTTATTAAAGGTTTTGTTTTTTACTATTAAGTATTTTTTATAAAAATATCATCAAAATTACCTTTTGATTAATATATTTAGATACCGAAAATTAAATAAAATACCATAAGCTTAAGGCGAGGATATTCCTTTTTCGTTACTCATGTCAGCATTCTCTCTTGGATTATATTAATGGATTAATTTAATTTTATTTAGTTTATTAATAATCCATATTTATTATTTCTTAAATAAGAAATAATAATTAATATTTATCCAATGTTCCGCTACCCCACATATACAATATTATTATTATATTAATGTGTACAAGGTTTCGGTATATTGTTTAGATCCGTTAAATTTTCGGTGTTTTTTTCTAAAAAATTAATCAGTGCTCTGTTACGAGGTCTTCAAAAAATGGCCGCTTCTAAGCCTATTTCCTGATTGTATTAAAAAAAAACATCCTTAATTTCACTCAACAATAATTTTGGAACCTTAACTCTTGTTCTGGGCTGTTTCCCTTTAGACATACAACCTTATCGCACTATGTCCGATTATTCAACATTCATCTTTGCCCTTCCGAGTGCAAATACTCTCCGGTAAAGTCACTACAACCCCCCGATGTTGACAAAATCAAAAGATATTGTCCGAGATCACAGTTCTGTACCTGCTAAGATGTTAATTAAATTACCTACTCATATAGGTTTCGCGGAAAACCAGCTATACTAGTCAGTTTTGTCTTTCACTAACTTACCACAATTCTTCGGATATCTATACAACGATAACCCGTTCGAGCTTTTATAACCCTGACCATGGTAAGATCACTAGCCTTCGGGTCTAATTCTAGATACTTATTCATTTTTTCATAATTGGTTTATCTAAGCTAGTTTTATGCGAAAAGCGCATAAAATCATTGCTTGCATCTAAAATTAACTTGCTGACCCATTATGCAAAAGGTACGCTCTTATTATTTATTTAAATTTCACTCGAGCTGCTTATAAAATTACTATTTCAAATTTTACCTCACGGTACTTTTCACTATCGCTTATATATCATTTTTAGCCTTAGAGGAAGGTTCCCCTATATTCAAACAGATTTTAATCCATTTTACTTTTAACAAGTTTTGTTATTAGGCTTTTGTTATTTAGTTGACACCAAATAACAATCTCGTTTGATTTCTTTTCCTAAAGTTACTAAGATATTTCAATTCACTTCGTTTATTATCTGATTTCTCTTAGAAACTAGATTGACTAGATATTCTTTAATATATAGCTAATTATCCATAATAATTTCTTTATATACTTGCCTTGATTTCTCAAGAAATATATCTTTCATATTACCTATATTGCTAGATACACTTATAAATTAAATTTTTAATTCAGGTTATTATGATTCGAACATAACTACTCCTCAACCCAAATGAGACGCCTAACCAACCTGGCTCTAACCTGTAGAATTATAACCCTATTAAGGATTAATTATTTAATTTAATCATGTAATGTATATGTAATACCAGAGAGTATATGATTCGAACATATGAAAGTTTTTACCTTTAGCTAGACTCAAGCTAGCCGCCTTAAACCACTCAGCCAACTCTCTTATTTAATTTATTTAGATTTATTTAGAATCTAAAATTTGATATTTATTGTTGTAAACTATAAACTTGTTTTATTTAATTATTTTAGATGATTCTTCAGTGACTCGAACACTGAACATATCCTTATCAAGAACACACTTTACCGGTTAAGTTAAAGAACCAACAAAAGAAATCTTTTTCAAGAGCACTTAGATTTGAACTAAGAAATATAAGGTTGAAGCTTACAGTTTTACCTATTAAACTATGCTCTTCGGAAAAGAGATGAATCGAACATCTAAGTGTAAAAACACAATATTTAGCAAATATCTTACCCTACCAATAGCAACTTTTCCTTTAATTACGGGTTAGACCGGTCTCGATCCGGCATCTATTTTCTCGACAAGAAAACCCTTTACCTATTAAGTTACTAACCCTTTTTACGGCTAGTCGAATTCGAATCGACACTCTTCGTGTGGAAGACGAACAGTCTACCATTAACTTATAGCCATTTTAATTTTAATTATTAACTAGTTCAGATAATATTTTACACTTATGACTAGCTGAATTCGAATCAGCACATCTTATTTGGTAAATAAGCAGTCTACCGTTAACTTATAGTCATTTAATATACCTATTAAAAATTTTTTCATATTTTAGTATAATTTATTTATATAAGACCTACAGGACTCGAACCTGCACTATAATGATTAAAAGTCACATGTTCTACCTATTGAACTAAGATCTCTATACTCTTTTGATAAAAGATAGTATAAAATTTTAATTATCTATATTCTAAATAACCTCTATTTACTAAATCATCAGCAAGGCGATTTATCTCACCACTTTGTATCATTATTATTCTTCTATCTATATGATTATGATATATATCAGAATCTAATAACATATTACTAATAGTTACTGAAGTATTCAAGTATCCCCTTAAAGTTTGATATTTTTCATAATATAACCTAGTTCTACCATTAATTCCATTCATCATTAAATGACTATTTTCAAGTTCATCTTGTATTTGATCAATAATTGTATCAATACTTGATGTGAGATTTTTATATACTAAAGTTAGTACATAATAAAAGTCATCTAGACTTATATTTATTACTGTATCCATAATTGTTTCCATCATTTTTATTTAATAACCTCAATAATATACAGAAATGTATAAGAATAATCATACAACATCAACAAAATGTCAGTATAAAATACCTGACTCATAACCAAGATGATGATGATCTGTTAAATGATATGCAGCTAAACGTCATAAACCTACAGCTAAGAATGCTGTTCCTATAATTACGTGTAATCCGTGGAAACCTGTTCCAAAGTAGAAACATGATCCATATACACTATCAGAAATAGTGAATGATGATACTGTATATTCTACACCTTGGAAGAATGTGAATATTATTGCTAATATAATTGTAGCAACTGTACCATATAATGCACCTTTTCTATTACCTTGTATTAATGAATGATGAGCGTAAGTAATTGTTACACCTGATGATAATAAGATTATTGTATTTAATAATGGTAATTCGAAAGGATTTACACCTTGTATTCCTAATGGTGGTCATTGTGCTCCTAATTCTATACTAGGTGAGATTGCACTGTGGAAAAATGCTCAGAAGATTGCTAAAAAGAAAAATACTTCAGAAATAATGAATAAACCTACACCTAAATTTAATCCTTTTTGTACTGCATTTGTATGATTTCCTAAATATGTTCCTTCAGATATTATATCTCTAAATCATAATCCCATAACATATGCTACATTAATTACAGCTACAGGTACTAGATAACTAAAACCTTGGAAACCGTGCATAAATAAAACTGTAGCAGTTGTAAGAATAAATAATGAAATACTAGTAAATAATGGTCAAGGTGAAGGTGATACTAGATGAAATGGATGATTTTGGAAATTTTTTTTTGATTGATATAACACTTTTAGATTAAAAAAATTTCTTAGATAAGATTTCAATAGTAATTACCTTTGATTATTTCAATAATAATTATCTTTGTTTTATAGTTATAACTATTGCACCTACCATACCTAATAATAATATTACTGAACTTATTATTAATCATATTGAATAACTAGTATACATTATGTTTCCTATTCCTGTTATATGAGTAAATTCTACTAATGAACTATCTCAACCTTTACTACTTGCATAAGCTATTTCTTGTTTTAAATCTACTATATTAAAAAATTCATTATCTAATTGAACATTATATACTTCAGAAAATGAATTTGATAAATAAGAAACAATTGTATTATCTGTTAAATTAGAAGGTAATACTTGTCCTACAATATAATAGAAAAGTAAAACTGTTAAAACAGCTAAAGGTATATCATTATTAGTTTCACTTAAAAGTTCAGATATTCTAATATTTATTAACATTAATATGAATAAGAATAAAATTGATACAGCTCCTACATACACTAAAATATAAGATAATCCTATGTAATTATATCCTACTAATATTAATAAACCAGCAATATTAACAAACAAACCTATTAAAAATAATACAGATACGATAGGATTTCTACTTACAATAGTTAATACTCCAAACAAAATAGAAATTAAATAAATCATATCAACAAATTCTATTCTGAATCCATTAGTAATATAATCGTTTAATAAAAATATATTATTCATAAAAAAAAAATTTTTTAATCTTTCATAATTTTATACAAATATAAAATATCAAGATAGGAGATTTTAGGATGATTAGGAAGAAAAGGAATCGAACCTTCGATGGCCTATAGCCATTGAGTTTACAGCTCAACCCGTAAACCAACAAACGGACCCTTCCTTATAATATATATATTTTTGTCTTTTTCTGGATTTGAACCAGTTGGATATAATCCAATATACCTAAAAAAGATTATATAAAATATAATAATATTTTATATTTAAAAATTTTTTTTGTTAAACTTTATTCATCCCGTGCAATTTCCATTACACGAACCATATTTCGACTTAACACCAATCAAAGTCATGCATACGAAAATTAAACCTAAATATTTATATACCTAATTGTATATATTAATATATAGGCAAATCAAACTTATTGCACATACTCCTTTCAGCGCCTGACGAGTGGTTAGTACCTAGCTGAGATTAGATTCACCGTGACGATGGTGATTCACGATTACTAGTAATTCCTTATTCATGTAGTCGAGTTACAGACTACAATCCATATTATATCCAACTTTGGGGATTAGCTCCATTTCACAATATCGCATCCCTTTGTTAAGGCGTATGTGGCACGTCTATAGCCCACAGTATTTAGGCCATGATGACTTGTCTTAATCCCTATTATCTGGTCCAATGTAGCGGCGAACCACTTTATGTATACAAATAAAGTGAGGGTTTTCGTTAATTAGAGGAGTTAACCAAATCTCACGACATTAACTAAAGACAGCCGTGCAGCGCTTGTAACAATTTAATGTTATTCAAACTGTGGTAAGGTTTTTCGCGGATCATCGAATTAAATAACATACTTCACTACTGGTTTCAGAAACGGTCTAATGATTTCAGTTTATATGTTGCCATATTACTCTTGAGGTGGAATGCTTACACTTTCATTTATAGACTAAATATTATCTAGCCTATGACATTCATCATTTTCTGCTTGGACTACTAGGGTATCTAATCCTTATTGCTACCCAAGCCTTCGTCCCTCAACGTCAGTTTTTACATAGAAGGATGCCTTCGCCGTTACCAGTCCTTCTGGTATCAAGGTATTTCATCACTACTCCAGAAATTCTTCCTTCTCACATAAAACTCTAGTAAAAAAGTACTCATTTAGAGTTTAATTTACCGTCTAGGTACCCTTTAAACCTAATAAAGATGACTAACACTAGTCTTCTACGTATTACCGCGACTGCTGGCACGTAATTTGGTCAAGACTTATAAATAGGAAATTGTCATTATCATTATCCTATTTAGAATTTTATACGAGTTAATCGTTACTGTATTACTATAATACACTTACATTCTTCCAAGTTACTGGTTCAGCCTTTCGGCCATTGACCAATATTCCTCACTGCTGTACTAATACGCATTGGGGTTTTTTCAGACCCAATGTGGTCGATCGACCTCTCAGTCACGACTACGGATTTCAGCTAGAAAAGTCATTACCTTTCCTACTACTTTCCGAGATAAAGATTAACATCTTAAAGCGGACTTTTTATTTTCCTTTCTTTTTATAAGGGATTTTTCCCTTACTTTAAGGTAGCCAAATTATCTTTTACTCACCTGTACACCACTACTATTCAGTTTATTAAACTAATTAGTCGTTCGATTAGCATGTGTCAAGTACTTGGACAGCGTTCAATCAGAGCCATCATCAAACTCAAAAAATTTCTCTTAGATTTAATAGTATATATAATATACCTATATTGCTAGATACATAATTTTAAATTAAACTAAACTTTTAAGAAAGATATAATTAAGCCGGTTCCTGTTCAAAATTTTAATAATTCTAAATTAAAACTTAGCATAGGGTTATTGTTCGCAATTATTATGTGTTTATAATAATTATTAGTTTCTGTTAAGATCCTTATATTTCTATAATGCTTAATATTCAAGCATATATGCCTAAAAAGTTGTGGACTTTCCTATTTTCATAAAATTTTATATCTTTGTTAATATTATCTTGGGTTACATTATATTATTTTATTAAAAATTATTAATCCTAAAATAATTAAAGAGAACTAGATTAGTGTAAGTCTAATCCATCTTTAACGTAAGAACAAGTTAAAACTACGAAAACTTGAGCTTGAATAAATGCAATAGCTAACTCTAATCCAGAGAATGCTATAATAAATGCTAAAGGTATTAAACCTAAGAAGAAGAATAATACACCACTAGTCATAATATTGTATGTAAATCCACTTAAAATAGATAATAACATGTGACCTGATAGTATATTAGCTGCAAGTCTTAATCCTAATGATACATTTCTAGATAAGTATGAAATGAATTCGATTAAAACTAATAAAGGTAATAATGCTAAAGGACAACCTGAAGGTACAAATAATGAAAAGAATTTTAATCCATGTCTTTGGAATCCTAAGAATGTTGCACCTAAAACAACAGTGAAACTCATTGAGAATGTTAAGATAAAATGTGATGTTGATGCAAAACTATATGGCACTAATCCTATTAAATTATTTGCTAATATGAATATAAATAATGCATATATAAATGGGAAATATAATTGCCCTTTTGTTGGATTAAGTTGACTTACTACTATACTATGCACTGTTGCATACATACTTTCTTGACTTATTGATCAGTTATTTGGTATTATTTTATTATTATTTGTAGCTAATAAGCTATATGTTAAAATTAAAAATAAACCTATTGATAAGTATAAACCTATATTTGTTAATGATAAATGAATGTTACCAAATAAATTGGCATTTAGAGAAAATAAATCTCTAACTTCGAATTGGTCTAAAGGACTTAAGACAAAATCTAAATGACGCATAACTATTCTATGTTAATTATATATTTAAAAAATTGATTATTAAAAAATTATTCTTAATTTTTTTATGAAATTATATATTATTTCATTTGTATATTAATTATATTAAATTATTATATTTAATGTATAAGGTTATGAATATAATTTATTTATTATTCTATTAGTATAAAACTATAAAAGAATTAATAATATTTTATTATTTAAACAGGTAAATTTATTTCTTCTTACCTTTTTTGAAATAATAAGTTTTATTAGTATGTTATATTCCACTATAATTTATTTATATAAATACGTGAAATAAAAATACGTACAAATTTAGGTAATATGTATTTAGTAAATGTGTATATTAATACTGTTAATACTACAAAAGCAAATACTACTTGATTTACAAAAAAGAAAGGTACTAATTGTGGCATATTTATTTTTATTTTTATTTATATTATAGGTAATTTCTTTTTTTATACCTTGACTTTTTAGATTTTAAGGTAATGCGTCCTAGTTTAAAAACAAATATAAAGATATTAATATCTAGATTTAAGCCCTTAAGATGAATCGAACATCTATCAAAATATTAACAGTATTCCGCTCTACCGTTGAGCTATAAGGGCTAATATATAAATATATATTCTTATCCAAGACTCGAACTTGGATCAAAATATTAGAAGTATTCTGCTCTACCATTGAGCTAATAAGAATTATATATATATATGTTTATATATATAGTTATTTTTGTTTAAAATTTAATAAAAAAGTATAAAATTAGTTTATACTATATATTAAAGAAGAAACTGAATAATGTAATCCATCTAATATTGGTGCTGGATAAATACCAAATAATACTGTTAGTATAACAAATACTAATAACATAATAAATTCTCTTCTAGTTACATCACCTATATTTTCTACAAAATAAATAGAGTATGAACCACCAAAAACTATTCTATTATACATAAATATTGTATAAGCAGCTGAGAATACTATTGAAGTACTAGCTAAAACACCTAATATAGGCATTCTTTCAAATACTCCATATAATGACATAAATTCACCTAAGAAATTTAGAGTTAAAGGAGTACCACTATTACCTAAACCTAATATGAAGAATAATACAGAGAATATAGGCATAACTTGAGCCATACCTCTATAATATGTTATTAATCTAGTAGATGATCTGTCATATAAAACTCCTCCTGCACAAATAAATAATCCTGATGAAACAAAACCATGAGCTAAACCTAAAAGTATTGAACCTTCAATACCTTGTATTGTATTACTAAATGCACCTATTAAGTAAACAGCTGCATGAGATACAGATGAATATGCAATAAGTTCTTTAATATCTATTGTTCTTAATGTACTAAAACTAGCATATATAATTGTTATTACACCTATTACGTAAATTATATATGTATAATTTAAAGAAGCTTTAGGTAATAAAGGTAACATTAATCTAAATATACCATATAAACTTAATTTTAAAACTATACCTGCTAAAATAATACTTCCTGATAATGGTGATTCAACATGAGCTTTTAATAATCAAGTATTTAAAAAAATTACTGGTGTTTTTACAGCAAAAGCTATAAATATTCCATAAAATAAAAATAATTGAGTTACATAGCTAAAATTTGCTTTTGATAAAGCATCAAAATCTGTTGTACCCATTATAGAAGACATAGCTATTATAGATAATAACATAAATAATGATCCTAATAAAGTATATAAGAATAAGTAAAAACTAGCTCTTACTTTATTACTTGAACCAAATAATCCTATTAATAAAAATAATGGTGGTAAAATACTTTCGAAGAATATATAGAATAACAATACATCTAATACTAAGAATACTGCTAATAATAATGTTTCTAATAATAACATTATTACTACAAATGACAATACATTTTGTGATTGTATTGAATTTCAATTTGATAATATTGCTATAGGCATTATTATAGTTGTTAATAATACAAAATATATTGATAAACCATCTACACCTAAATATATATCAAAATAACTTATTTGATAATGTTCTTCAATAAATTGAAATTGTTTACTACTAAAATCAAATAGTATAAACATAATTAATGAAACAACTAAGTTAACTATAGAAGTTATTAAGGCTATAGATTTAATTCTTATATTATTGATTAATGATAAACCATAATTTGCCTCTATTGTAACTAAACCTATTCCAATTAAAGGTATTAATAATAATAATAAAGACATATTTATAATTTTATATTTTATTTACTACTAATATGTAATATATATTATTTTATTTTATAAGATAATATATATTTTATATTGCTACACCTTATGTATGCCATAAAGTTATAAATTATATTTATCAATTAATTTAAATATAATACTATATTGAAACATACATTAAATCACTATAATATACATTAAATCACTATAATATACATTACTATAGTGAGAACTAAATTTTTCTTCCTTATAAATTAACTAAATTTTGATTAATTATTAATATAATATTTATATTTATATTAATAATAATAATAATAATTATAATAAAGATATATTAACTGGAATAATACCTAAACCATATACAATACAAGGCATTAATACAACATAAGCTATTACAATAGGTAATAAAACAGTTCAACAAACTGACATTAATTGATCAAAACGTATTCTAGGGAAAGAAGCTCTAACTCAAATGAATACAAATATTAAGAAAGCTGTTTTAAAGGCTAAATTTAAAGGAGAAGATGATATATGAACAAATATATCATATAAAATAGTATCATTTACATTAAAAAATAAATTTAAAATATATATAATAAAATCTAAAGGAATAATACTTAAATAACCTCCTAAAAATAAAATACTATTTAAAACACAAATTAATACAATACTAGCATATTCAGCTAAAAAGAAGAATACAAAAATACTAGCTGAATGTTCTGTCATAAAACCACTAACAAGTTCTGATTCAGCCTCAGCTAAATCAAAAGGAGCTCTATTAGTTTCTGCTATAGAACCTATAAAGAATACTAAAAATAAAGGAAATAATGGGAATAAGAAATTTACTACTCTTTGTGATTCTATTATAGTAATCATATTTAAACTTCCTGTTAATAATAAAACTAATAATATAACAGAACTTAAAATTAATTCATAACTAATTAATTGAGCTGTACTTCTTAATGAACCTAAAAATGCATATTTAGAATTAGCAGATCAACCAGCTAATAATATTCCATATGTAGATAAAGAACTAACAGCTAATGCATATAATAAACCTAAACTATAGTCAGATATAAATAAACCTGAACCAAAAGGAACTACAAGATAACCTAATAAAGAGAATATTAAAGTTATTACAGGTCCAAGGAAAAATAAAATAATATTAGCTTGTGTAGGTGCTACATACTCTTTTAATAATAATTTTAAAGCATCAGCAAATGCTTGTAATAAACCATAGTAACCTACTGCATTAGGACCTAATCTTCTTTGCATACTAGCCATAGTTTTTCTTTCAGCTATAGTTACAAAAGCAACAGATAATAAAGCAGGAACTATTACTAATAATCCTTCAATTATTGAAATTAATGATGTTATCATTTTGTATTTTATTTTATTTACATAAAAAAAAATATATATATAAACTAATAAAATAATTTATAACGTGCAGTATTATTTCTTATATTATATATTTTTTTATCTATGTTTTAATAAGTTAAAAGTAAATATATTATATATATTACCTACTATTTTATAATTATAATCTATCTATGATTAAATAAAAATAAAACCCCCTCCAAAAATTTTTATTATAAAAATAAAATAACGCACAGTTTAAATTAAAAAATTAAAAGCTATTAAAACAAATTTATAATATTTATTATATATAAATTTGATAAAGCCGTATAATATAAATTAATAATTAAATTTATTATATACTAAGGAGCCCGGGGAACTCGAATCCCTTTATTTCGATTTGCAATCGAAACGCAGAACCCTCTGCTCAAGCTCCTAACCTTTTTAATATATACATATATATGTATATATAAAATATGTAAATTATAGGTTATATATATAAGAATTAACTAATTAGTTATTTTTTAGTTGCTAATTCAACTAAACTATTTTCAATAATACTAACTACAGGTACTATTACAAAGAAGTGTGCAAAGTATAAAACAGTTGAGATTTGTCCAAATTCAATAAATGGAGTTTCAACGTGTTTTGCACCTAATTGCATTAATACTAAGAAATTAGCAACAAAAATATAGAATGCTATTTTACTTAAAGGTCTGAACTGTACTCCTCTTAATTTAGATAAATCAGTTATAGGCATAACCATTAATGCTAGAATTGCAGCAAACATAGCAATAACACCTAATAATTTGTTAGGTATAGATCTTAAAATAGCATAGAAAGGTAATAAGTATCATTCCGGAACAATAGCAGGTGGAGTTTGCATTGGATTAGCCATAACATAATTTTCACTATCACCTAATGCGTTAGGCATGAAGAATACAAATACAGATAATACTATAAAGAAAATAAATACAGTAACTAAATCTTTAAATACAAAGTAAGGAGCGAAAGGTAATCTATCATAATTACCAGAAATACCTAAAGGATTACCAGATCCTACAGTATCGTGCATTGCTATTAAATGCATTATTACTAATGCAGCTAAAACAAAAGGTAATAAGAAATGTAATGCAAAGAATCTATTTAATGTAGCATTATTTACAGAGAAACCACCTCATATAAATTCAACTATATCTTGACCTATTCAAGGTATAGCACTCATAAGATTAGTAATAACTGTAGCACCTCATAAACTCATTTGACCATAAGGTAAAACATAACCTAAGAAAGCTGTAGCCATCATAACAATAAGAATTATTGTACCAATAGCTCATGTTAATGTTCTAGGTGATTTATAAGATCCATAATATAAACCTCTACCTATGTGTAAATACACTAAAAAGAAGAAAGCTGAAGCTGTATTAGAGTGTAAATAACGAACTAATCAACCATTATTTACGTCTCTCATAATATGTTCTACTGAATTAAATGCTTCTAATACACTAGGTGTATAGTGCATAGCTAATGTAACACCTGTTACTATTTGTATTATTAAACATAGACCTAATAAAGATCCAAAGTTTCATAAATAACTTATATTAGCAGGTTGTGGTGAATCTATTACATATGAATTTACTATTTTTAATAAAGGATGACTTTTTAAAATTCTCAT